AAGAATAGAATTAATAAACTACATAAATGAATGGTGCCTTCTTTTATTCGAAACGTCTCGTGATCTTCAACCAATTATGTGCTTCAATATAATTACCGGGAGTAAGTGCTATAGCCTGTTTCCAATACTCAGCGGCTTGATCAAACCAAACTTCCGCAATTTCAGAATCACCCTGGCGAATGGCCTGTTCTCCCCGGTCGGAATAGGTGAATTAAGTCCTTCCCTTAGAACCGTACTTGAGAGTTTCCTATCTCATACGGCTCATCAACTCTTTTGGTGTCCCGTTACCATATCTAGTGAATGAGACTTCTCGTGGATCTATCCCATTTTTCGGGTTAACCAACGAGGTGCATTACATGAGTTTTAAACTGAAATTTGGATTCAATTTGGATTAAAAATCCGTTTTATTTCGTTTTATCTTTTTTCCCACCTTGAGAAGAAAAAATTCCCCCTATCGTTAGAATTGTCTGAAAGGTAACTATCTCGGTTTCGTATAGAAATTTATATAGAATCTTTGAAAAATATTTTCCTTCCTAAGAAAGAAAGTACTTACTATCTTTGGGATCTGATCCTACACCGCTGCTCTTTAGTGGATCGACTCTATTACATAAGTGGATTCCTAATTTTTATCTCACATCATGAGATAAGTATAAGTACGCAGTTATTATTGTATCGGCCCCAAACCTCGCGAATTGATCTTTACGGCGCTTCCTCTACGAATTAGATCCTTTTTTTATCCATAGAAAAAGTAGCTAGGTATATCTATTTCTTCATAGTTCAATTTCTATGAAGTTCCTTTCTTTGCTACAGCTGATAAAAATCGTTAGTTTAGACGATACATATGTAGAAAGCCTTTTTTTTTTCCTTTTATTTCTATAGTGAAGATAGTCGCACGTAATGACAGATCACGGCCATATTATTAAAAGCTTGTGGTAAGAATGGATTTCGTTCTAGTGCTCGAAAATAATATTCCAAAGCTTTCGTATGTTCTCCATTACTTGTATGGATAAGACCTATATTATAGAGTATATAACTTCGATCGTAGGGATCAATTTCTAGTCGCATAGCTTCATAATAATTCTGTAAAGCTTCGGCATAATTTCCTTCGGATTGAGCTGACATCCGTTACGGTCGCCATTCAATTAAAAGAATCTCCGTTCCAGAACCGTACGTGAGACTTTCATCTCATACGGCTCCTCCCTTATATGCATAAGGAGAATAATACATGAAATCAAAAAAGACGAAAATATTCTCATTATGGACTGAGCAGGGCTAGTGTTTTTACAAGAAATCTCTAACCAACCTTCCTGCAAGAGATCTTTTCTTAACACCAAGCGTGTTGGGACTAGATAGAAAAAAGAACTCGAACAATTTCTTTGTTTTCAACGCCTCCTAATTTCCAGGAATTAGTCACTTCAACAGCCTTCAATGGTTATATTGGTATCCAAAGTACGAATGAGATGGATGTTTGTTGCCCCAACCATTCTTTTCCTATTAATCCCGAACCCAATAAGGAGAGGGGTAATTTCTAACAAGGTTTTCGTGTTGTTGATTCCTAGGTGTAGTGCTTCTTCCCTTATGCTGTCCATTGGTACTAGTGGAGTAGGATTGCCCGAACCTATAGGTGTAACCTTTCGCTTAATACTAGAATCGAAAGTTGAAACATAGCATCTGAGGTTGCATTAATCGAGGATACACGACAGAAGGAATTGTTCTATTTCTAAACTTCACCTTCAACAAGCGTAGATTTATTTCAAAAATTTTCATGAATCCCGCGTCTTTCTTGTAAGCCTGAGAGAATTGAAAAAAAAAAAAAATCAAATCACACCATCTCTGTAATAGGTAAATGCCTCTTTTTCTCCTGAAGTTGTCGGAATTATTTGCAATAAGATATTGGCTACAATTGAAAAGGTCTTATCAATAAAATTTCCATTTATCCGCGATCTAGGCATAGCTGGCAATCCATTCTCTAATTCTTCTCATTCCCTCTCGTGGGAAAATGATCCCACAAAAAAAAGAATTGTACAGTACGAAATAACATAAAATAAAAACAGATTTATTGAAAAAAATTTCGTAAGAAAAGATCTTTCTTTTCTTTACTTTGATAAAAAATTTTCTATTATTATTTGTAATAGTAATATATAGTCAAAATAGATTGGTCCTACCTATCCATAGAATGGAATATGAAGGACTCGCTATTCACCCGGTTTTTAGTTCCTAATAATTATCATTATGTAGGAGAGATGGCCGAGTGGTTCAAGGCGTAGCATTGGAACTGCTATGTAGGCTTTTGTTTACCGAGGGTTCGAATCCCTCTCTTTCCGTACCTTCACTTATTAATAGACCCATTTTAACACCGATCCAATAGCAATGGAGACCCTTAGTTCACCAGTTAGACTTTTCATTGATATAGATTCTCTTTTTCGGTTGCCGTGACACGTAAACTAGGAAGAATACTGGAAAGAATATGAAAATAGCCCCTCGGTCTATGATACATAAAATAACAGGAATAAAATCTCGATCAAACCCATCTTTTTCTTCCTTAACCTTAGCTGAATTTCATTTTATGAAAGAGAAGAAAATTTCCCGAACCCTTGCTCTTTTAGGTTTAAGTCTGACGAGAATAATATTCTACAACTAGCAATTCATTTATTTTTAAACCGACCCATTTATTATCTATTATTTGATTGACTAATCCTTTATATTGGAATGGGTCCAGGGTCAAATGGCTTGGCACTTCTTCATGAGGGGACGAGTCGAGAGAATTTTGAATCAGAGTTCTGGATTTTTGTTCATCCTTCGCCGTAATGCTATCTTGGGGTTTGCAGCGATAACTTGGTATATCTACTATACGCCCATTTACTAAAATATGTCTATGGTTAACTAATTGGCGGGCTGCGGGAATAGTCGAAGCCATGCCCAATCGAAAAAGGATGTTATCCAAACGCATTTCAAGTAATTGGAGTAAAACTTGCCCTGTTGACCCCTTGGCTTTTCTGGCGATACGAACGTATTTAATTAATTGTCGTTCTGTAAGACCATAATGAAAACGCAATTTTTGTTTTTCTTCTAGACGAATACGATATTGAGATTTTTTCCCGGAGCGTGATTGGTTTCTAAGATCACTTCCGGCTTTAGGCCTTTTATTAGTTAGTCCTGGTAAAGCTCCCAGGCGACGTATTTTTTTGAAACGAGGGCCTCGGTAACGCGACATAAAGACTCCTTTTTTTATTTCGAATTCATTTTGGATAAATAGTCAAACTTTCTATCATTATATTTATATATAAAAGAGACTTTTCCTGACAGAGTTGGGAGTTACTATAACTCATGGATTTTGAAAAAGGGGGAAGACACTTTTTCAATATTCTTTGATTTCAAAGGGAGATTATCCATTTTCCAAAAATGGAGTATTGAATAAAAAAAATGAAAAATACCGAAAGCCGGCTATCGGACTCGAACCGATGACCATCGCATTACAAATGCGATGCTCTAACCTCTGAGCTAAGCGGGCCCTCATAATCGAAATTTTCTATGCAAAGGAACACTCAATACACTATAATATAGTGTCTCTAGAAATATAGATAAAGAATCAAATCTATAATTTCCAATACCAATATATATTGAATATATAGAACCTAACGATTTATCTATCGATATACAATTTTTATTTCTTTATCACAATTCGAATATTATTCGATTCGCTAGTCAATCTTAACTACTTTTAAGATAGTCAACTTTTCTTTTTTATTTTGAATTCACATGACATTTGAAATGACTTTTTGTTACACTTCTCTATTTTCTATCCTATAGATTTAGAATTCTATATTTCTTTCGAATAATTTAATTAGTTCTAATTATAACTAATCATACATTCCCCGGCTTTCATTCGTAAAAGGGTAAGTTAAGAAAAAAAAAAAAAATCGACCGTTCAAGTATCCAAAATTGAATGGGAAGTAATGGACGGAAGATAAACATATATTATATATTAAAGTCTCTACCAATCTATATTGAATTACTGATAAAGAAATGATAAAATCCAATTTGATTCTATCAAATACAGGTTTTCTATAGGTAAGAAAGAAATTCTTTTTTTTTTTTGAGATAGTTCTCTATCTAATAAATTCAAGGGTTCCGGTTTAAATGAAAGAAAAAAGGAAGTCTAGTCTAATAAGATTCTAATCTCAAAACAAAAGGAAGGGGGATATGGCGAAATCGGCAGACGCTACGGACTTAATTGGATTGAGCCTTGGTATGGAAACCTACTAAGTGATAACTTTCAAATTCAGAGAAACCCCGGAATTAATAAAAATGGGCAATCCTGAGCCAAATCCTGTTTTCTCAAAAGAAAGGTTCCGAAAACGAAAAAAAGGATAGGTGCAGAGACTCAATGGAAGCTGTTCTAACAACATGGGGTTGACCGCGATGGTCGAGGAATCTTTCCGCCGAAACTTCAGAGAGGATCAAGGATAAATATATCTATTGAATACTATATCAAATGATTACTGATGGCACGAATCTCTATTTTTTATATGAAAAATGGAAGAATTGGTGTGAAGTGATTCCACATTGAAGAAAAATAAAATATTTATTCATCAAACCATTCACTCCATAGTCCGATATACCGATTAACGAACTGATCAATCGGACAAGAATAAAGATAGAGTCCCATTCTACATGTCAATACCGGCAACAATGAAATTTATAGTAAGAGGAAAATCCGTCGACTTTAAAAATCGTGAGGGTTCAAGTCCCTCTATCCCCAAAAAAGCCTATTTGACTCTCAAAATTTTTTCCTACCCCCTGCGGTTACAAATTCCTTTATCTTTCTGAGTCTTTGACAACGTATTTGGGCGTAAATGACTTTCTCTTATCCCATGTGATATAGAATACACATCCAAATTTAGCTAAAGGAATACCTATTTAATTAAATAATTCACCATTACTAATACTGAAACTTAGAAAGTCGTCTTTTTTTTTTTAAGATCCAAGAAAATACAGGACTTGGAGAAAACTCTGTAATCCCCCTTGTCCCTTTAATTGACATAGACCCCAGTCATCTAATAAAATAATAAAACGAGGATGGGATGCTACGCTGGGAATGGTCGGGATAGCTCAGCTGGTAGAGCAGAGGACTGAAAATCCTCGTGTCACCAGTTCAAATCTGGTTCCTGGCACACGGTTAATTTGGATGAAGTCTTTTTTTTTTTATTGAGCGAGATACATATTGATTTCGAATCTCGATACTAATACATACTTTTCTCTATCTTGGCGAGATAGACCCCATGCTATAAAATAGATAAAATAGATGGGTAGGGTTTCTTAAATTCTTAACTAAAGCATCTAAAACGAAATTCTATAGTTTATCTTTTTTTTTTCTTCGGCCAAAACGAATGGAAAGAATGTTAATACTTCATACATATTTGAAAGGTTAAATTGGTTGGTTGAAAGAAAAAAAAGTCGAAGGTGAAATAGACAAGATTCAGTTCAGATACAATAAAAATAAATCGAATTCGATACCATTTCATTTCTTTGTACTTTTGTTCCTATCCGTTTCGACACCACTTTATAAAACCGGTCTAAGCAGTAGGCGCAGTACAAGGGTCATGGTGCAGAACTCGTTTGATTTATTCTCTTAGTTCGACTCATACGAAATAAGTATCTTCTAAATAAATGTAAGAATCCCAACAAATCTCTAATTCTTCTTTTTTTGTTAAGCCTATCCATAATACCATAATACAAAAGAGACGTCGGGTTAATCTAGAACAGAAAGTACAATCCTTGATGAAATTGTATAAGTAGAAATTCCTTTCTTATCATTCACTGAGCATCTTATATTTTGGGGGCAATATAATCCTTACGTAAGGGCCATCCTACCCAACTTTCAGGCATTAAGATACGTTTCAAGCGCGGATGATTATCATAGGAGATTCCCAACATATCATAAGATTCTCGTTCTTGAAAATCCACGCTTTTCCAAACCCAGAAAACGGAGGGAATTCTAGGATTCCTTTTTGAGGCAAATACTTTTATGCATACCTCTTCTGGTTGATCCACACTAGCTAATAGTCCGCCGGGCGCTACATCATAGGCACATTGGGAGCGTAGATAATTGTAACCATATACATATAAAATAATAGCAATGGAATGCCAATCCTTGGGCTTTATTTGTAAAGTATCTATTCCGCGATAATCAAAGCCCAAAGATCTATGAATTATCCCGTGCTTGACTAGCCAAGCAGACAAATGACCCTGCATCTTTTTTATCTCCCGTATTTTGATTGGGAATATTTCCCATTCTCAATCAAATTGACCCGCTACTTCTTATTCTGTACAACGGAATCCTGCCGAATTTACTAATTCGTGAGAAGATAGTGAACTTTTATATTTCTATTCTATTTGAAAAAGGTTTCAGTAGGGATTCGGAAGTAGATGGCGGTTGATAGAGAAATCTTTGATCATAATTTCCAGTATTAATACTGCGTCCAAGATGAAACTTGTGATTGGTCGTAAAACACCGATTTGCTTGTTGAGATCTAATTCTATCTTCATAGATTTCTACCGAGATTTTCTTACGAAGTTTTGTTATAGCATCTATAACTGCTTCCGTTTTAGGGGGACAACCTGGAAAATAGACATCCACAGGAATTAGCTTATCGACTCCCCGAACAGTACTATAAGAATCGCTACTGAACATCCCTCCCGTAATTGTGCAGGCTCCCATCATAGCAATAACATATTTTGGTTCGGGCATTTGCTCATACAATCTCACTAAGGAGGGGGCCATTTTCATTGTTGACAATGAAACTTACCAAAGCAAAGAGGTTGGTTTTTCAACAAACTTTAGCTTGTCGACAAATACATCAAGTTATTCTCTAGATCTATGTGAATAACTCTTTGGAGTTTTTCACCGGGCTGGTGGCATGATTTTGAGTTCTTAAATTCTTTAAGATTAGTTATACCAAAGAAAAGTAATACCATTAACTTAACCCCTTGGTTGTGGGCAGGAAATTTCCTATGGAATTTCACTTCGAAGATTAAATTAATGACGAAAGATTGGTTGTTTTAGTTATCTACGGGTGGAAAAGGATCGATTCGATCATCTTCAAACACATTTTTCTTTCAGTTTTCTGTTCTTATTGAAAATATTCCTGTGAGTGATTTTTTATCCAAAAATTTCTTTCTATGAACCAACTGGTCAGTTTCAAGCAACAAGCAAGAATGAAGAAATGAAAATGATATATAAAATTTTATATATCATTTTCATTTCTTCATTTTTTTTTTTCATTTTCATTTTAGTAGGGCTATTAGTAGGGCTATAGGGCTATACGGACTCGAACCGTAGACCTTCTCGGTAAAACAGATCAAACTTATTATTATCAAAATGATCGGAACTGTTTCAAAGACCCAACACGCATTTTTTTTGCATTGGGCTCTTTCATTAACTGATAGAAATATCAGCCAATTCACCATACTTTTTCTTGACAGAAAAATAAGATAAGG